ACTAAGTATAATGATAATGTATTATCCAGTTAGTTACTTTTTTTATTACAAATAAAAAGAAAATTCTCCCATCAAATATGAATACTAGATTGGGGTTTTACAAAGCCCCTTATCGGATTTGAACCGATGACTTACGCCTTACCATGGCGTTACTCTACCACTGAGTTAAAAGGGCCTTTTTTATTTAATTCCGGAATTATTCACTATGTGGATAAAATATCTATATGTACTTATATTATAAACATAAGTATATATGCATTAAGTACGTGCAGTAGATACATAGTGTCTAGTGGCTCATTGTTGAATAATAAAATGGATTTACCTAGGAAGTATAGGAGAAAATGCAATGAATTGTTTCAAGACCGACTCGAATAGAAATAAATTCAATTGAAATAATTAAAAAAAAATACTACTACTAGATTTCTAATGTCGATTCTAATGAATAATTCGTCAATGACGAATAAAAAACAATTCTATGCAATTCTGAAGGGGGGAAAGATCCCTCGGCTAGAATCATTTGATTATATTGACAATTTTAAAAAACGGATCATACTATCATCATAGTATGATGGCCGTTGGTCAAGCGGGCCCCCATCGTCTAGTGGTTTAGGACATCTCTCTTTCAAGGAGGCAGCGGGGATTCGAATTCCCCTGGGGGTAGGGTACTACGAAAGGAAATTGATCATGGATTACCAATAAGTTGAAAATTGATTCTTCCTGGGTCGATGCCCGAGCGGTTAATGGGGACGGACTGTAAATTCGTTGGCAATATGTCTACGCTGGTTCAAATCCAGCTCGGCCCAATAATTCGCCAATCCGCCATGAGATGATATAACTCCCTTTGTACTTCAGAAATACCCGATCCGGAGATAAAAAAGAATCAAATTTTCTGCTAGATCCCGTATTTCCCTGGGATTGTAGTTCAATTGGTCAGAGCACCGCCCTGTCAAGGCGGAAGCTGCGGGTTCGAGCCCCGTCAGTCCCGACGGATCCAATAAATATATCAAAAAATCTCTCCCTTTTTCTGAAGGGGACCGGGGGAAGAATTCCATTGTCAAAGCAAAGGGGAAATCCTTATTTCTTTTTTCTTTCCTTTTGGTAGGAGAAAGACATATGCGGTTGGATTAGTACAATTATTGGTAGCATTATAGTCAGTATTCCAAGAAATGCTGGCTTTTTCGATTGCCCCCGATGCATGTAATGGAGTCGAGTACTATACTTTTTTGAGGCGCGCATACACAAAAGGAATTCCTTTGTTGTCCAATACAAAATTGAATATAAGAAAATACTTTCCAGAAAAAACAAAAAAAAAAAAAAAACAATTTCTTTTTCTGGCTACGGATTTATGGAACCTGACTTACTAGTTTGAAGTTGCAAAATAGATTTCATGCAAATTGCACACTGAGCTTTTGGTATAGGTGTCCCGGGGCTAATAATCGACGAAGAAAGGAGGGGGAAGGACAGATCAACCAAAGATCCTACTCCTCTTAGAAAGGCGAATGAATCATTTTTCCTATTTTTCATTTTGTTTTAAGGCCCCATCGACGAACGAACAAATCGGAAAATAGTCAATTTGATGAATATTCATTTTATACGGTCTCATCTTTATCACACTTCTTTGTCTTCCAAGTCAAAAATAGTTTCGTTCTAAACTCCTTTCTTTTTCCATTTAGCTTTTATTGTTTGTTTGGGTTTGTAACTATGTGACCACTGGAAGTGGAAGAGCTATTTGATGAGACTTCATCAGATGATTGTACAAGAAGGAACTAGATAGATTAGAGAGAAAAAAAGAACAGATAATAAAAAATGATAAATAAATAAAGGAATTTTGGGTTAGGTCAGCAATCCGAGTTTGGGGCGGTATGGATAAAAGAACTTCCTATGTTATACTATTCAATTCTCGACGACGAATTTATTTGATAGTTCAGATATTGTTATTCATGATATTGATCTGATTCAAGATCATCGAGAGGTAATATTCATTCATTGAATTTACAGGCCAAAGATTTATCATCTCTATGGGATTAAATCCCGAGTTATTGCGAAGTAAAAAACCGATGAGATTATGGAAGTAAATATTCTTGCATTTATTGCTACTGCACTATTTATTCTAGTTCCTACCGCTTTTCTACTTATCATTTATGTAAAAACAGTCAGTCAAAACGATTAATTATTAACTAATTTGAATGAAACTTGACTTCTGAGTTCTTAGCCAAAATTGACGAAATAAAATGAAAAAGATTCCAATTTCATGTCTTAAATGAAATGAGTGGACTAGAATCGGCAGTATTCTAATAGATAGATAGTATGGTAGAAAGATTCATCTATTTCTTTCTACCATACTATTTATTAGTTAGATTCTTGTTATAAAGCTGCCCCCTGGAATAAAATAAAGATAGAGGCTGCATTTGATATGGATCTATATATCAATCTACAATATTATCTTGATATATGTGAATATCAATTCCATATATGGGATTGACATAGCATCCAATTCCATTTATTTGCTATATCTATTTGTTCTGATCAATCTGAATTACTCCTATGTCTTATAGTTTGAATTACTATATTTTTGATTTCCAATATGAATCTCAGTATCTATTGAGAGAATCAAATCAATGAAGCAAAAGCGATAGATATAGGCATATTCAAAAAATCACGTAGTAATCTTTTTTTTTTTAACATTCCTAAGAAGTAAACCATTGACAGTAGTTCCACGGGCATCGAAAAGGAAGAGTAAACCTCACTGATTTTTAAGGCCTGAACCATGATATGAAATAAGTCGATAAAGTCTAAATCCAATTTCCAAAATTCGAAAGGTAAATGCGCAATATGTGACTCACCTGACGATCTTATTCTAAATAGTATCTCGTTAGACAACCACTATGTTTATATCCTTTCTTTCTCATACAAAGTGCGTATACACTTAACAAAACCACTTTTTCTTTGAACAGTAAAGAGAGAACCAAATAAAAAACGGGTCCGGCCCTCCTCAGTATCACCTAGGAAGAGGCCATTGATTGGAATAGAAAATTTAGTAAGAATTAGGTTCGAATAAATTTCCTGGGATCCTTTTCCTTTCGAACTACAAACATGGGAATCGTTGAAATAGCTCTTTGATTGAAAGAGGCTGATTCCTATAATACATTACTCCAGTCGAGTCCAATGGAATTTCAAAATGAAGATATTTTTATTTTGTTCCAAACGTGTTGCAGAACCATCTAGAAAGCAATTGATAATGATACAGTTTGCTTCCTTAACTCAATTAGCAGAACCCCTAGAGTCCACTCCTTCCCCACACTACGAGTGAAAGGGAAAAAGTAAAGACTACCATTAAAGCAGCCCAAGCAAGACTTACTATATCCATATGAATTATGTCCCCTATCTCTATAAATATAAAGGAATTGTTCCATTATTCCTCACTAATAATAGTAGAATCAATGGCGCAGAGTCAAAAAGAACGAAGACTATTAATAAACCAATCCAATAAATTCGCTCATTTTATAAGAAATTTCTATATGATTTATAATCGGGAAAGATTAAACCCAAGCAAAATCCGCAGTAACATCTCAAGGGAATGTTACTAATGGAACATGTAGGAATAATAGGTCCTATTCTTTTTTTGTTGACCCTCATTTGAATTGATTGGATGCTTGAGCACTGAGATATTTTCGTGAGTTCCTCGTATATAATAAAGTATCTTCCGCCCCCTTCCACAACTATTTCGATTTCCTATCGGGCTCTCCAAGGTCCAGTCATTATACAATGGATTAATAATAGAAAATTTTGATTTGTAGTAGAAGGTAATTGCGAAGTCTTGATAGCCCCTCGAGCATTCGAATATTTACTTGAAAGCTAAGCCTAAATATGCAATGCAAGGATATTTACAATTTTTTCTAAAAACACCCAGACCAAAACAAGTATCAACAGTCTGCTTTCTCTGCTTCTGCTGGCGAATCATTCGGCGGGTTATATCAACAGAAGAAAAAAAGAGATTTCCAGTTTTTTGTTGATCAGGCGACACCCGGATTTGAACTGGGGAAAAAAGGATTTGCAGTCCTCTGCCTTACCACTCGGCCATGTCGCCAAAATGCTACAAATACAAAATAGATGAAAACTTTCCCGGATTACTGAACTGCTTTTTTATTGTACTTGCACCTTGAGTTCTGTTTTCCTTAATTTTTCCTAAAAGTCAAAGAAATCCTAATCCTTCTTCCCTTTTGATTGGGTTTGATTCATCCTTTCAATTTCGATTGAGTCTATCTCCAAATTCATAATGTTCAAAACTTTCTCTTACCTTTCTATTGAAAAATCAAATGTGGATTTTCATTCGCAAAATACAAAATTCAACTTTCAGAAAATAGGACCCAGTAACTATTGCCTTAGAATGCATGAATGATTCTTGGATTTGAATCTCCCAATTTTGGTTTCCTAATGACATAAGAAAATACAACTTGATATATGATATATAACCAATCAGTTCAGTATGGATTTTTGCAATCAAAAAATCCTTCTCAATTTTCATTATTAATAATAATTATAACAACAATTATCAGTATATGTAAACCCCCCAAGATAAATTGTTAGACGGATATATATTATTTATATATGTTCCCGATATAGAATTATCAGATATCAGAAAAGTATCATACTTCAATTTGAATTTTGAATTGAATAGAAAATTGAAATTATGTTTTCGGAGAGCACAACCTGTGTTGCCCCGAATAGAACATAAAACGACAATAAAACAATAAAAGAGAAGAAAGACAGATATTATAGATATCTCCACACGTGTTTAAGCCATACAAACCTTCTTTTCTTATCCACTTCACAATCGTATTCTACTCAAAAATCCGTAAACAAAATATCTCTCTTCTCTGCGAATCATTTTTTGAACAATGAAATCCATAACATAAAGGGGGGTTAAATGCTAAAAAACCGATTCTAATTCTATATATTCTTTCTGATTTTTATGCCTTTATCTCAGCGAAAAGATCAAA